CTTATCTTATGTTATCCCTTCTTAGATTATCTATTTTTTTTTTTTGAATCAAAATTTTTATATCACACAAAAGTAACTTCTTGTATCACAGAAAATCCAATGAGCCCATCATGTGAATTGAATGAAGTAAAATAAAAAAAACCAAGTCTATGAAGCGGAGATAACTAGATCTATTTATCCACAATCGGATTATATTTGTTTGATCCACTGTTGTCAATATGAATGTGAATAGTGAAAAACGAATACAATGGAGAACACAAAAGAATAAAAAAAAAAAAAAATAGAAATAACAATTTCAATTGAATATCTTTCTTTTTTTATTTATATTTCATTATTCAATTTAATTAGTCAATTGAAATATCTATTTATTAATATTTCATCTATAAATTATATATTTCTATTAATTGAAATAAATAGAAATAGGAAAATATATATATATAATATATATAAAATATATAATAATTAAAATGAAAAAAAGAGAAAATAAATAAAAAAAGAAAAAACTACGGAGTTGTGTTGGATTGGCACGATAGAGATAATGAACATAAATAGAAAAAAAAAGTGTAGGCGAAAGAATAAATTAAGGTAAGGAAGAAGTAAAGTAGAAAAAAATCTCGGGTTTATTCAATCAATAAATAAATATAAGTAGAATAAACAAGCGTAATCCCTTGTGTTTTTTTATTTGTTCATAGATTTCCAACAAAAACCAACCCATTGATGGTAATGTCAAAATTTTCTATTTCTAGTATAAAACCAATTATTTCATTTATTCACTTGATTGATCTTTAATAAATAAGTGTAGTAGAACAAGAGAGGGGGGAAATAATAGAGAAAAGGTTATCCAAAGCTATAGACAAGTCATCCACACCCTCTTTTTTTTTTTTATTTCATTAATTGCATTTTTCGGTTATTGATTCAGGTCAAATTCCGTAAAAACCGCAGCCCTCTTTGAAATATCATGAACAGTTCCTGTAGGTTGAGCACCTTTTTCAAGAAAATATAGAATTGCAGGAACATTTAAATAGGTTTGATTCTTTATCGGATCATAAAAACCCACTTTACGAAGATCTCTTCCCTCTCTTCGGGATCGAACATCAATTGCAACGATTCGATAAACGGCTCATTGGGATAGATGTAGATTAACAATACCCCCCCCAGAACCGTATAAGAAGTTTTCTCCTCGTACGGCTCGAGAAAATTGGAAGTTATGTATATGTATAGAATTCTAATTAATGTAAAATAGATCCATAGATTATCAAATCAATTAGACTATGATTTCATTTTTTTTTTATTCTTTTCCAAAAAAGAAATTAAAAAAAAAATTCTTATTTGTATCCTCATAACTCAAGTTGGGTAACTCTCACTCAAAGGAAAACCTTTAAGCATTTCATTTATTGAGCCGTCTATAACCCCCTTTTTGCCTGTCTCCTTTAGAATCTATTCTATTCTTCATTCTGATCTAGTTTAGTTATTGAGACAATTAACAAGTTTAGTTATTAAAACAATTAAAAAAGGTATTTCCTTGTTCCGGGATCCTTTATCTTTGCTTTGAATCATTGGGTTTAGACATTACTTCGGTGATCTTTAATCCTTTCAAAATGGCAGCAACATACCATTTTTTGTGATTTCTTTTTATCAAAGAACCATATGAATGATTGATTCTCGCGTGATACACTTTTGATCAAAAGAGTTTTCCTAATTCCAACAAATTTGATGTTTGAATTTGAAACTTGCTTGAATTGGATCCTTTCGATTTCTATATCGAAAATATACTTACGAAGTTGTTTCAACTTATTGATTGACACTAACCCTAGATCTCCGCCCCTGATAAATGAATTAATACTTTCTACTCGAGCTCCATCATGTAATATTTACATTAAAACTTCCCCAAAATGAAATGAGGGTTATAGTGGAACAGAACAAACGATGTCGAGCCAAGAGCATCTTCATTCCTATATATAAAAGAAAATGGTGGATGTAAGATAAGAATCCACAGTTGATCATGTCCTTCAAGTCGCACGTTGCTTTCTACCACATCGTTTTAAACGAAGTTTTACCATAACCTCTAGTTTCTTGGAACTGGTATGTAATTGATTCAATTATGGAATCATGAATAGTCATTGGTTTAGTTGGTACATAGTTATCTATACTGTTATGAATGGGTAGTTTCTTAAAAAGTATCAGCAAGAATTCCATTTTTTTTTTTAAACCCACATTTTCTTTTAGATATTGGATTTTCTTTTAGTATATTGGATGAATACAATTTTTTGTATGAATGCAATATTTATTTAATATGAAATGGAATATATATATTATTCTTTTTTTTTTTTATTTCTATAAATTTAGAAAAAATTACGAATAAATAAGAAATACGTTCTTTTTGAATCCGCATTTTCAAGTTTCTTGATAGGATGGATTCGCCAGTTTAACACTTCTTCAAGTACCAAGGATTCATAGGAAATCATTCAAAATAATTGATTGAAAGTTTTCTACCTCGATATTATTATTTGACTAAAGTTTTCCAATAAGGGAAGGGACATTTTATTATCTTTTATTATCATAAAAAAAACCTATTCGAATTAACCCATCAATGATTTAAAACAAATAGATAGATCAAAAACAAATCCAATTTTTTTTTACTCTAAATTATTTTAGCCTAAACCGGTCTTAAGAGACTTAATCCCATTGATTCAATTCAATTAGTACCAAAAACGCAAGCCCTTCGTATTTATAATTCCACATAAATCCACAGAAATAAAATAATCAAGTTGCACACACCATTTAAGGGATAGAGAATAAGAGAGGCTTTCACATTTCGATTTTGAATTAAAATGACATCATGGAAAATATATGAGACGTAAGGTTTTTTTATGAATAACGAATTTCAAATATGAATATGAAAGATATGGACATACGATGAAAAGCCCGTCCTACTTTTTTTTCATTAAAAAAGTCTTTTTTTTTTTATCTATGTTCCCATCTTTTACCTAGATAAAAAATGGATTCAATTCCATCTACGTCTTATGGTATTTAAACTCGATTCAATTTGTGAAAAAAATATGATTTAGAGACGAATCAAAAATAAGAAAAATAATGATAAGAAAGAAGAATCACATTCTATCTAATATTAGACTCTTAAACAGAAGGTTGTTCAAAAAAGGCAATCTTTTTTTGATATGATAATTTTGATATGATTATATCATATATAATATTATGGAATATTATGATATATAATATCATAATACTATGATATATATAATACGCATACTCTGGGACGGAAGGATTCGAACCTCCGAATAGCGGGACCAAAACCCGTTGCCTTACCACTTGGCCACGCCCCATTTCTATTCAAGACTAATAAACACTAATATTGTTATTGGTTGTTCGTCAATTCCAGTCCAAATATTGATAGAATCAATTAGATTGTTGCTAGGATTTTGATACGTGTAGATATCGAATGAAACTGAATTTATTGATCATTAGATATAATTCAATTAAGATATTGTATGAAAGTAGGATTTCTTCTATATCTATTTTGATTTGAGAATGGAAGGATTTTTGATTGGCTGAGTTCAAATCAAAGAAAAGAAAGGTTTTTTGACCTACCTTATGTTATTAATTTTTACCTTATCCCTTATATCAATAATAAGATATTAATAACTCAATCAACTCAAAAAAAAAATTATCTTCAAGAACAAAATGTTTGTTATGCTTAATATTTTAAGTTTAATCTGTATCTGTCTTAATTCTGTCCTTTATTCAAGTAGCTTTTTCTTAGCCAAATTACCCGAGGCCTACGCTTTTTTGAATCCAATAGTAGATATTATGCCAGTAATACCTGTGTTCTTTTTTTTATTAGCTTTTGTGTGGCAAGCTGCTGTAAGTTTTCGATGAGATTTTTCATACTGTCCTAGAAAAATTCATGATTTACTCGAAAAAAAAATTCTAACAATTTCTAATATAAGATCAGATAAGTCTTACATACAGTCTGAACCGTTAAGTTAAATATTGAAATTCTTGTATAGCTGTGCTAAATCTAGATCACTCTCATTTTCTTGTTATAACTTTTTTTTCCATTGAACGACCCTATTAGAGTCCCCCACAATATATAATTGTTGGTATAAAAGAAAATTTTCATTAATAAACAACTCAACTCTGATTTTCTGAAATTTTTTTTTTTTTCTAGAAATCACTTCATTTCTTGGTGTCAAAAAATAGGGTATGCAGTATAAAAATAGAGAATCTATTCTCTTTTTTTTTTTGAAAAAAAAAATGCTATTGGAGATTGTGTAATGCTTACTCTAAAACTATTTGTTTATACAGTAGTGATATTCTTTGTTTCTCTCTTCATTTTCGGATTCCTATCTAATGACCCGGGGCGTAATCCTGGACGTGAAGAATAAAAAATCAGATTTTTGTTTTCCTTGCTTGATTTGCAAATTTTTATCTATTCCACATCTTTCTTTAACTATATAAAAAAAAAAAAAATACCAAGTCATCGACAGAAACGGAAAGAGAGGGATTCGAACCCTCGGTACGAAAAACGCGTACAACGGATTAGCAATCCGACGCTTTAATCCACTCAGCCATCTCTCCCCCAATTGAAAAATGAAAAAGAATAATTACTATGATACATTAAGTAAGGCTTGAAAAAAGCCCTTCTTTATCTCTCTTTATTATTTTATTATATCTTTATTATTTATTATATAGATAGCTATATAAAGCTATATATAGATAATATATATCTAAAAACTTTTATCATAAATTCCAATTCCATTTAGATTTTAAATAAAGTAAGGGCTCAAAAGAGATATCTACAATCCAATATTTGAATATATAAATACCAATCTATTAAATGTTAATAAAAAAAATTTTGAATAAATTAAGAAAATCAAAAATAAAATGAAAATATATATATATTAAATAATAAATAAAATCAATAAAAGTACCTTGTTTATTTCGTCCGAAAAGTCCCTTTTTATTTCCACGGCCTGGCCTGGTCAGTACCTAGCCGGGCTTTTTTTTTTGTTCCAATGAATCGTAGAAAAAATGATTTATTTTATTTGAAAACTCAAAATTCTTTTGAAATAAAATAACAAAAATCGAAACAACAATCATATCATAAGAAGGATTATTTCGATTCCTATGATACAGAATCAAATGATATAGAATCAAAGTGCCATTTCTTATTATTCTTTCTTTATTTATTTACTTTTTTTTACTGGAATAAAAAAAAACTTATCATTTAATTAGTTAAATGAGTCCTCGTTTACTAATCTCATTAGTCTTCCTGATAAAAATATGTCAACGCTCTCATTTTCATGATTTTTTTTCTGATCCTATTTTTTTATTACTAGGACCTATTTTTGTGTTCGACAAAAGGTCGATTTATATGCAATAATAGCATTGTAGCGGGTATAGTTTAGTGGTAAAAGGGTGATTCGTTCTATTAACCCTTTAATAGTTAAAGGGTCTTTCGTTTGATTTATATTTCGATCAAAAACTTTATTTCTTAAAAGGATTTAATCCTTTTCCTATCGATGAAAAATTCGAGGAAAAATAGAAATTCTCGTGATTTGTATCCAAGAGTCCGTTATAAATTGAAAAAATTGGATCATGAAATTACGAAACATAATTTATTTTTGAATTGGATCCATACTTCCAATTGAACGAGTAAGGAATCCATGGATAAAGGTAGAAAGAACGGTCTATTTCTAATCGTAACTAAATCTTCAATTTGATATTTATATAAGGGAGATTGAAGCAAAACAAAATAGCTATTAAACAATGTCTTTGGTTTACTAGAGACATCGACAGATTATATTGTTTTAGCTCGTTGGAAACAAAAAAGACTTTTCCTAAGGATTATTTCAAATAGAAATAGGGAACGAAGTAACTAGAAAAGATTGTTAGAATCCTCTTTTCTTCTATAGGGATCATCTATAAAGCAGGTCCTTTTGAATGCATTCAGACAGAAAGGCTGACATAGATGTTATGGGTAGAATTTGTTTTTTTTTTCGTTTACATCTTTTTTTTCCATCTTCCATAAAGGAGCCGAATGAAATCAAAGTTTCACGTTCGGTTTTGAATTAGAGACGTTCAAAATGATGAATCAACGTCGACTATAACCCCTAGCCTTCCAAGCTAACGATGCGGGTTCGATTCCCGCTACCCGCTTATCTTATATATTTTATCTTCTATTTTTTTTTATTAAAATGATATCGTAATTTTATAGATTTATTATTTTTTGATTACTATATTTCGAAATTCATAATAGACAAATATTTTTGAATTGATTCATTTCAAATTCGAATATTTTCATTCTATTTTTGAATATAATAAATTATTATTATATAAAGTACTCTATATTATTTTATAAAATAAGATAATTGAATTAATATCGAATAAAATGAATCTAGAATTACTATAAATCATAATAAGATAAATTTTACAATTGAATTGTAAATTCAATTAATGGAATGCATCATTGAATTGAATAAGCAATTTCCGGAATTCGTGCACATCTTTTTTTTTATGAACAAAAGATGTGCAAATAAGAAAAAAAAAATAGGAGTGAAA